CGGAGTCTTTGTCTAAAGAAATGCGTTGAGAAAGGGCAGATGTATAGAACCTTTCAACGAGATAGTGCTTTTTCAAATCTCTCAAAATGGAATCTGTTCCAAACATATATGCCATGGTTCCTTACTTCGACAGGGTGCAAATATCTCAATTTCACCCTTTTAGATACTCTTTCAGACCCATTGCCGATACTGAGTAGTAGTAAAAAATTTGTATCCATTTTTCATGATATGATGCATGGATCAGATATATCACGGCCAATTCCTCAGAAGATTCTTCCACAATGGACTCTGATAAGTGAGATTTCGAGTCAATGTTTACAGAATCTTCTTCTGTCCGAAGAAATGATTCATCGAAATAATGAGTCACCCGTTCCATTGATATGGGCACATCTGAGATCAACAAATGCTCGGGAGTTCCTCTATTCCATCTTTTTCCTTCTTCTTGTTGCTGGATATCTCGTTCGTATACATCTTCTCTTTGTTTCCCGAGCCTCTAGTGAGTTACAGACAGAGTTAGAAAAGATCAAATCTTTGATGATTCCATCATACATGATGGAATTTCGAAAACTTCTGGATAGGTATCCTACATCTGAACTGAATTCTTTCTGGTTAAAGAATCTCTTTCTAGTTGTTCTGGAACAATTAGGAGATTCTCTGGAAGAAATACGGGGTTCTGCTTCTGGTGGCAACATGCTATTGGGTGGTGGTCCCGCTTATGGGGTCAAATCAATACGTTCTAAGAATAAATATTGGAAGATCAATCTCATCGATCTTGTAAGTATCATACCAAATCCCATCAATCGAATCATTTTTTCGAGAAATACGAGACATCTAAGTCGTACAAGTAAAGAGATCTATTCATTGATAAGAAAAAGAAAAAACGTGAACGGTGATTGGATTGATGAGAAAATAGAATTCTGGGTCGCGAACAGTGATTCGATTGATGATGAAGAAAGAGAATTCTTGGTTCAGTTCTCCACCTTAACGACAGAAAAAAGGATTGATCAAATTCTATTGAGTCTGACTTATAGTGATCATTTATCAAAGAATGACTCTGGTTATCAAATGATTGAACAACCGGGATCAATTTCCTTACGATACTTAGTTGACATTCATAAAAAGGATCTAATGAATTATGAGTTCAATAGATCCTGTTTAGCAGAAAGACGGATATTCCTTGCTCATTATCAGACAATCACTTATTCACAAACCTCGTGTGGGGCTAATAGTTTTCATTCCCCATCTCCTCATGGAAAACCCTTTTCGCTCCGCTTAGCCCTATCCCCTTCTAGAGGTATTTTAGTGATAGGTTCTATAGGAACTGGACGATCCTGTTTGGTCAAATACCTAGCGACAAACTCCTATGTTCCTTTCATTACGGTATTTCCGAACAAGTTCCTGGATGACAAGCCTAAGGGTTATCTTATTGATGATATCGATATTGATGATAGTGACGATATCGATATTGATGATAGTGACGATATTGATGATAGTGATGATGACCTTGATATTGATACGGAGCTGCTAACTATGACGAATGTGCTAACTATGTATATGACGCCGAAAATAGACCGATTTGATATCACCCTTCAATTCGAATTAGCAAAAGCAATGTCTCCTTGCATAATATGGATTCCAAACATTCATGATCTGCATGTGAATGAGTCGAATTACTTATCCCTCGGTCTATTAGAGAACTATCTCTCCAGGGATTGTGAAAGATGTTCCACTGGAAAGATTCTTGTTATTGCTTCGACTCATATTCCCCAAAAAGTGGATCCCGCTCTAATAGCTCCGAATAAATTAAATACATGCATTAAGATACGAAGGCTTCTTCTTCCACAACAACGAAAGCACTTTTTCATTCTTTCATATACTAGGGGATTTCACTTGGAAAAGAAGATGTTCCATACTAACGGATTCGGGTCCATAACCATGGGTTCCAATGCGCGAGATCTTGTAGCACTTATCAATGAGGCCCTATCGATTAGTATTACACAGAAGAAATCCATTATAGAAACTAATACAATTAGATCAGCTCTTCATAGAAAAACTTGGGATTTTCGATCCCAGATAAGATCGGTTCAGGATCATGGGATCCTTTTCTATCAGATAGGAAGGGCTGTTACACAAAATGTACTTCTAAGTAATTGCCCCATAGATCCTATATCTATCTATATGAAGAAGAAATCATGTAAGGGAGGGGATTCTTATTTGTACAAATGGTACTTCGAACTTGGAACGAGCATGAAGAAATTCACGATACTTCTTTATCTTTTGAGTTGTTCTGCCGGATCGGTCGCTCAAGATCTTTGGGCTTCATCCAGACACGATGAAAAAAATTGGATCACTTCTTATGGATTCGTTGAGAATGATTCTGATCTAGTTCATGGCCTATTACTATTATTACTATTAGAAGTAGAAGGCGCTCTGGCTCTGGCGGGATCCTCACGGACAGAAAAATATTGCAGTCAGTTTGATAATAATCGAGTGACATTAC